AACAATAGAGTTTTCATATCATTTTTTTTTTTTTTTTTTTTTCTTTATACATACATTTATAAGAATTTAGAAATTTTTTTTTTTTATTTAATATTCTATTAAGTAAATTAATTTAGTATAGGAAGGTATGGTGTAAAAAAAATTGCTGTGAAATTTAATTGATTTATGAAAATTTCATATCGTTTAATAAAATTAATTACTAAATAATTTTTTTTAGCCTATATATATATATAGAAAAATCTATATATATATATACATAATTTAATAATTATTAAATATATGTATATGCATTGTATAAATTTAATAATTAATAAATCATTTATATATATATATAACAATTCTATAGGTGCTCATAATTAATAGTAGAATTAATAACTATACATTTCGGTAGCATAATATATTAATAGAGGGATACTAATATTTTAAAACATCCATCTAATATTAATTGAATTGTTTTTTTAATTTTTTTTGTTCTACACAATTAATAGATATCTATTAATCAATTAAACATTTATATATTAATAGATCATCTATTAAACTTAGTATAGGACTGAAAAACTTTTTTTTGACGGGTCAATATAAAAATTGGGTCCCTTAAATTTTAAATGAAATTTAATTAACTTATGAAAATTTCATATCGTTTAATAAAATTAATTACTAAATAATTTTTTTTAGCCTATATATATATATAGAAAAATCTATATATATATATACATAATTTAATAATTATTAAATATATGTATATGCATTGTATAAATTTTTAAAAAGAAATTATTTTATCAATTTATTTTAGGGAATAAAAGTTTTATTTTGGCTTGTAAGTTTATTATTAGTTTAATTTATATGTAAATTTTTGTGTGAGAAGTTATTTATTTTAATAGTAAATAATTTTTTATTAGTCGCAGTAATTAGTATTATTAATCAAGGAAATTTGGAAATAGTAATATTAAAGAGTATTGGCTAAATTTGTGCCAGCAGCCGCGGTTATACGAATAATGCAAATAAATTTTGTTCAGTTAAAGTTAAATTGTTTATTAATAAATTAAAAATAAATTTATTAGGTGAAATTTTAAATTTATGTATATTTTATTTATATTAATTGAAGCTTGAAAATTTTATTAATAAACTAGGATTAGATACCCTATTATTTAAAATGTATGAAAAAAAACTGAGGTAGTAGTAGTTATGTTCTTGAAACTTAAAAAATTTGGCGGTATTTTAGTCTATTCAGAGGAACCTGTTTTGTAATCGATAATCCACGATGGACCTTACTTAAGTTTGTAATCAGTTTATATACCGTCGTTATTAGAATATTTTATAAGAAAGTTAATTTTCAAGATTTTTAAAAAGAAAATATATCAGATCAAGGTGTAGCTTATATTTAAGTATAAATGGGTTACAATAAAATTATTTATACGGATGTAAATGTGAAATATTTATTGAAGGTGGATTTGATAGTAAAATTATAAAGATTAATAATTTGATTTTAGCTCTAAAATATGCACACATCGCCCGTCACTCTTACTATTAAGGTAAGATAAGTCGTAACATAGTAGATGTACTGGAAAGTGTACCTAGAATGCAATTTAAAGCTTATTCAGTAAAGCATTTCATTTACATTGAAAAGATTTTTGTGCAAATCAATATAAATTGATTATATTTTATTTATTAATTTTTTTTTTGTTTATAAAAATTATTAAAAATAATTATAAATAAATATGTTTGAGTATTTTATACAGAAAAAATAATTTTAATTATAGTGAAATAGTATTGTGAAAGAAAATTGAAATAATTTGAAAAATTAATATTTTAAAAGAAAATTTAATTTATTGTACCTTGTGTATCAGGGTTTATCTAATAAAAATTATGTATTTAATTTTCTCGATTTTAAAAGAGTTAATATATTATAAAAGTTAATGTGACAAAATTATTTTAAATAATATATTAGAAATGAAATGTTATTCGTTTTTAAAGGTATCTAGTTCTTTAAGAAATAAATTTAATTTAGAAATTTTATATTATTTAGTTAAATGAATTAATTAAATAATTGTATAATTTTAATATTTTATGGGATAAGCTGTAAAATAAATTATTAAAAATTAATAAATTAATTAATAAATATAAGCTTAGAAATAGCTATTATTAATAAAATTGTTATAATTTATTTTATAATAAGTATTATTTATTAAATTTTAATTATATATTAAAGTATTTATTTTAATAATAAAAATAAAAAAATAATGATAAAATTAGTATATTATTTTGTATAAATAAAAAAAAATGAAAAGTTTTTATAAAGAACTCGGCAAAAATAATGTTCGCCTGTTTAACAAAAACATGTCTTTTTGAATTTTTTTTTAAAGTCTAACCTGCCCACTGAATTAATTTAAATGGCCGCAGTATACTAACTGTGCAAAGGTAGCATAATCATTAGTCTTTTAATTGAAGGCTGGTATGAATGGTTGGACGAGATATTAACTGTTTCATAAAAATTTATAATAGAATTTTATTTTTTAGTCAAAAAGCTAAAATAAAATTAAAAGACGAGAAGACCCTATAAATCTTTATATATGAATTATTAGAATTTTGTAGATTTTTTTTATTATAATAATTGATTATATTTTATTGGGGTGATATTAAAATTTAATAAACTTTTAATTATTAGAATCATTAATTTATGAGTAATTGATCCGTTAATAACGATTAAAAAAATAAGTTACTTTAGGGATAACAGCGTAATTTTTTTGGAGAGTTCTTATCGATAAAAAAGATTGCGACCTCGATGTTGGATTAAGATATAATTTTAGGTGTAGCCGCTTAAATTTTAAGTCTGTTCGACTTTTAAATTCTTACATGATCTGAGTTCAAACCGGCGTAAGCCAGGTTGGTTTCTATCTTTAGTAAATTAAAATATTTCAGTACGAAAGGACCTAATATTTGATAAATTATTATTTTTATATTGAATATAATTAATATAAACTATTTTGGCAGATTAGTGCAATAAATTTAGAATTTATTTATGTAAGTTTTATTACAAATAGTACTTGTTTTTTGTAGAAAATTTATTATTTATTGTTGGTAGATTGTTATTAATTATTTTTGTATTAGTGAGAGTAGCTTTTTTAACTCTTTTAGAACGTAAGGTTTTAGGTTATATTCAAATTCGAAAGGGTCCTAATAAGGTAGGTATTGCTGGAATTCCTCAGCCTTTTTGTGATGCAATCAAGTTATTTACTAAGGAACAAACTTATCCTTTATTGTCTAATTATATTTCTTATTATTTTTCTCCTGTATTTTCTTTATTTCTTTCTTTATTAGTTTGAATATGTATACCTTTATTTGTTAAATTATTTTCTTTTAATTTAGGTTTATTATTTTTTTTATGTTGTACTAGTTTAGGAGTTTATACAGTTATGATTGCGGGGTGATCGTCTAATTCAAATTATGCGTTGTTAGGAGGTTTACGGGCTGTAGCTCAAACTATTTCTTATGAAGTTAGATTAGCTTTAGTTTTATTAAGTTTTGTTTTTTTAATTGGGGGTTATAATATATTAATATTTTATAAGTATCAGATATTTATTTGATTTTTATTTATTATATTTCCTATAGCTTTAGTGTGATTTAGAATTTCTTTAGCAGAGACAAATCGAACACCTTTTGATTTTGCTGAAGGTGAATCAGAATTAGTTTCTGGGTTTAATGTAGAGTATAGAAGAGGAGGATTTGCTTTAATTTTTTTAGCTGAATATGCAAGAATTTTATTTATGAGAATATTATTTTGTGTGATATTTTTGGGTAGAGATGTATTTTCTTTTTTATTTTATATTAAATTAACTTTTGTTTCTTTTATATTTATTTGAGTTCGTGGAACTTTGCCTCGATTTCGATATGATAAATTAATATATTTAGCTTGAAAAAGTTTTTTACCATTTTCTTTAAACTTTTTATTATTTTTTGTAGGGTTTAAGATTTTTTTAATTTATTTAATTTAAATAATTTTTTTTAGTAAAGTTAATAGAAAATTTGATTTCTATCTTATGTTTTCAAAACATATGCTTATATCAAGCTCATTAACTAATTTAATAAGTTATCTCATCATTTAATAATAAGGGGATTGAATATAAAATAAGAAAAATAAATTACTGTTAGAATTTGTCCAATTAGAACATAAGGTTCTTCGACAGGTCGTGCTCCAATTCATGTTAATAAAATAACTGTTACTGTTATTAATCAAAATAGAATTTGATTAATTGGATAGAATTGGATTCCTCGGAATTTACTTAAATGATAAAATGGTAAAATTGCTAAAATAGCAATTGATAAAACTAAAGCGATTACACCTCCTAATTTGTTAGGAATTGAACGTAAAATTGCATAGGCAAATAAAAAGTATCATTCAGGTTGAATATGAACAGGAGTTACTAGAGGATTAGCTGGAATGAAATTATCTGGGTCTCCTAGTAAGTATGGGTTGATTAATACTAATAAAATTAAAATTGCTGTTATAATTACAAATCCAACAATATCCTTAAATGTGAAATATGGGTGGAATGGAATTTTGTCAATATTTGAATTTAAACCCATTGGATTGCTTGAACCTGTTTCGTGAAGGAATAAAATATGAATTATTGTTATTGCTAGTACAATAAATGGAAGAATGAAATGGAATGTAAAGAATCGTGTTAAAGTAGCGTTGTCAACAGCGAATCCTCCTCATACTCATTGTACTAAATCAATTCCTAAATAGGGAATAGCTGATAATAGATTAGTAATAACAGTAGCTCCTCAAAAAGATATTTGTCCTCAAGGTAATACATAACCTATAAAGGCTGTTCCTATTACTAGGAATAAAATAATTACTCCTACTAATCATGTTGGTGTAAATAAGTATGATCCATAGTAAATACCTCGTCCTACATGTAAATAAATACAAATAAAGAAAAATGATGCACCGTTAGCATGTAAAGTTCGTAATAATCATCCATAATTTACGTCTCGACAGATATGATTAACTCTATTAAAAGCTAGGTTAATATCAGCAGTATAATGTATAGCTAAAAATAGTCCAGTAAGAATTTGGATTATTAAACATAAGAATAATAAAGAACCAAAATTTCATCAAGCTGAAATATTAATAGGGGCAGGTAAGTCTACTAGTGCTCCGTTAGCAATTCTTAAAATGGGGTGTTTGATTCGTAAAGGTTTGTTCATTAGTTGAATATAGGTCGTAAAGGTCCCTTAAATAATTTTGTAATTTTTACTACAGCAATTAGTGTAATTAATAAGTAATTTATTAATATGATGGTTAATAAATTGGTTGGATAATTGTATAATTTATTTAAAGATAGGGAATTTTCTATTATATAAGAATTTATATCAAAAATTGATTTGATTTCTATATTAGTATATTGTATAATAATATTTTTGTCAATAAAAAATAAAATTATAATACTTAATGTGAATATAATTATTGCTGTAATTATTAATTTAATTGAAAATGAAAATATTTCATTAGATGCTAAAGATGTTACATAAATGAATAAGACTAGTATTCCTCCTAAAAATACTAAAAATAAAATATACGAAAATCAAAAAGTTTTAGTTATTAGTCCAGAGGTTAAGCAAATTAAAGTGGTTTGGATTAATAAAGTTAATCCTATAGCTAAAGGGTGTTTTATATTTAAAAAAATAAAATTAAAGATAAATAATAATGTTAATAAAATTCATTGTATAATATCAAGAGGTAGTTTAATTAAAATATTAATTTTGGGGATTAATGATAAAGAAATTTCTTTTCTCTTGAAGTTTTAAAAGAATAGTTCTTATTTTTGATTTACAAGACCAATGTTTTTGTTAAACTATTAAAACTAATGTTAGCAATTTTAAATTGAATTTTACCAAGTATTTTATTTATTATAGGAGTATTTACTTTTGTTTCTAATCGTAAACATTTACTATCAATATTATTAAGATTGGAATATATTGTTTTAAGATTATTTTTATTATTATTTATTTATTTAAATATATTAAATTTTGAATTTTTTTTTAGCATAATATTTTTAACTTTTAGAGTTTGTGAAGGTGCTTTAGGGCTTTCTATTTTAGTTAGTATAATTCGAACGCATGGAAATGATTATTTTCAAAGATTTAATATTTTACAATGTTAAAAATTATTTTTTTTATTTTGTTTTTGTTTCCTTTAGGTTTAATACATAATACTTACTGAATGGTTCAGAGTTTTTTATTTTTATTAAGATTTATTTTTATTATTATAAATATATATAGAAATTATTTTATGTCTATTTCTTATTTTTTTGGTTGTGATATAATTTCTTATGGATTAATTTTATTAAGATTATGAATTGTTTCTTTAATGTTAATGGCTAGTGAATCTGTATATAAGTATAATAATTATGTAAATTTATTTTTATTAAATATTATTTTATTACTAGTTTTATTAGTTTTGACTTTTAGAAGAATGAGTTTATTTATATTTTATTTATTTTTTGAAAGAAGATTAATTCCTACATTATTTTTAATTTTAGGGTGGGGTTATCAACCTGAACGGTTACAAGCTGGAGTTTATTTATTGTTTTATACTTTATTAGTTTCTTTACCTATATTAGTAGGAATTTTTTATGTTTATAAGGTTACAGGAACTATAAATTTTTATTTATTAAATAATTATTTATTTGATTTAGAAATTTTATATTTTTCTTTAGTTATAGCTTTTTTAGTTAAAATGCCAATATTTTTAGTTCATTTATGACTTCCTAAGGCTCATGTAGAAGCTCCAGTATCTGGTTCTATAATTTTAGCTGGTATTATATTGAAGTTAGGGGGGTATGGGTTATTACGGGTTTTTCCATTTTTACAGTTATTGGGTTTAAAATTTAATTTTATTTGAATTAGAATTAGTTTGGTAGGAGGAGTATTAGTAAGATTAATTTGTTTACGTCAAACTGATTTAAAGGCATTAATTGCTTATTCTTCTGTTGCTCATATAGGAATTGTTTTAGCTGGGTTAATAACTATAACTTATTCAGGTCTTTGTGGTTCTTATACTTTAATAATTGCTCATGGGTTGTGTTCTTCTGGATTATTTTGTTTGGCTAATATTTCTTATGAGCGATTAGGAAGACGAAGATTATTAATTAATAAGGGGCTGTTAAATTTTATACCTTCAATAGCTTTATGGTGATTTTTATTAAGATCAGCTAATATAGCTGCTCCTCCTACATTAAATTTATTGGGAGAAATTTCTTTAATTAATAGAATTGTTAGTTGATCATGAGTTTCTATATTTATATTATCTTTATTATCATTTTTTAGAGCTGCTTATACTTTATATTTATATGCTTATAGTCAACATGGAAAAATTTTTTCAGGGGCTTATTCATTTAGAGGGGGGTCTGTTCGAGAATTTTTACTTTTATTTTTACATTGATTTCCTTTAAACTTATTAATTTTAAAGGGGGATATGTGTATACTATGATTATAATTTAAATAGTTTAAGAAAAATATTGATTTGTGGTGTCAATGATGAGAGATATTCTCTTTAAATCGTGAAGTATTTATCAATTTGTACAATTAGATTTGTTAATTTATTTTTTTTTAGATTGTTAAGATTTTTATTAGGAATTATTTTTATTATAAATGATTATAGAGTTTTCATTGAATGGGAAGTAGTTTCTTTCAATTCAATAAATATTGTTATAACTTTATTATTTGATTGAATAAGTTTAGTTTTCATATCATTTGTATTAATAATTTCTTCTTTAGTAATTTTTTATAGAAAGGAATATATAGAAAGTGATTATAAGATTAATCGGTTTATTATATTAGTATTAATATTTGTTAGTTCTATAATATTATTAATTATTAGTCCTAATTTAATTAGAATTTTATTAGGTTGGGATGGATTAGGACTTGTTTCTTATTGTTTAGTAATTTATTTTCAAAATGTTAAGTCTTATAATGCAGGTATATTAACTGCTTTATCAAATCGAATTGGTGATGTAGCTTTATTATTAGCTATTGCTTGAATATTAAATTATGGAAGTTGAAATTATGTTTTTTATTTAGAGGTAATGAAAAGTGATTTAGAGATAATAATTGTTGGAAGTTTAGTTATATTAGCTGCTATAACAAAAAGTGCTCAGATTCCTTTTTCTTCTTGATTACCCGCTGCTATAGCAGCTCCTACTCCTGTTTCTGCTTTAGTTCATTCTTCTACACTAGTAACAGCAGGTGTTTATTTATTAATTCGATTTAATATTGTATTAAGAAGTTCTTGAATAGGAAATTTTTTATTACTAATTTCTGGTTTAACAATATTTATGGCAGGGTTAGGGGCTAATTATGAATTTGATTTAAAGAAAATTATTGCTTTATCTACTTTGAGTCAGTTAGGTTTAATAATAAGTATTTTATCAATGGGTTATATAAAATTAGCTTTTTTTCATTTATTAACACATGCTTTGTTTAAGGCTCTTTTATTTATGTGTGCTGGGGCTATTATTCATAATATGAATAATTCTCAAGATATTCGTTTAATAGGAAGTTTAAGATTAATGATACCTTTAACTTCTTCTTGTTTTAATGTAGCTAATTTAGCTTTATGTGGTATACCATTTTTAGCTGGATTTTATTCAAAGGATTTAATTTTAGAAGTAGTTTCTTTGTCTTACATTAATATATTTTCTTTTTTTTTATATTTTTTTTCTACTGGTTTAACTGTTTGTTACTCTTTTCGATTAGTTTATTATACAATAACTGGAGATTCAAATTTTTCTTCTTTAAATATATTAAATGATGAAGGTTGAGTTATATTAAAAAGAATGATAGGTTTATTAATTTTAAGAATTTTTGGGGGGAGTATATTAAGTTGATTAATTTTTCCTACCCCTGTAGTAGTTGTTTTACCTTTTTATTTAAAGTTATTAACTTTATTTGTTTGTATTGTAGGGGGATTAAGAGGTTATTTAATTTCTAATATTTCTTTATTTTTTTACAATAAGGCTTTAAATAATTATAATAGTTCTTATTTTTTAGGATCTATATGATTTATACCTTATATTTCTACATATGGGATCATAAATTATTCTTTAATTGTTGGTCAAATAGCTGTAAAATCATTTGATCAAGGATGATCAGAATATTTTGGTGGTCAACAATTATATTATAATTTAGTTAAAAATTCTCAATTAAATCAAGTTTTACAAAATAATAATTTAAAGGTTTATTTATTAAGTTTTGTACTTTGAATTGTAATTTTATATATGTATATACTTTATTTTTATTCAAATAGCTTATATTTAGAGTATGACACTGAAGATGTTAGGGAGATAAATTTATCTTTGAATATAGTGAATTTTTTTTAGTAATTTATAAAAAAAATTTTTTTAATTTTACAATGAAAATGTAATGTTTTATTTTAAACTATATAAATTAGAAGTATAAATGGAGTTTAACCATTAAAAGATAAAAGTTAGCAGCTTTTTCTTGAACATCATACTTCTTTAATTGGAGTATTGGTCTCAATTCTATCATTAACAGTGATAAGCCTCTTTTTGGCTTCAATTAAAGAATAAGGGTAATTGGTACCTAAGATTAGGTCGAAACTAATTGCAATATATCGCTTCATATTCAAGGTAGATTGAAAAAAAAATCAATACTTTTTGAATGCAAATCAAATGTTATAATTAACTACAACCCTATTAATTTGATCAATTTAGTATACCTTGGTTTCATTCATGGTATAGTCCTAAAAGTAAAATTAAAATAAAAATAATTGATGTTGTTGTTCATATAAAAATATTAGAAAATTTAATAATGCAGATAATTGGAAGAATTAATGCGATTTCTACGTCAAAAATAAGAAAAATAATTGTAATTAGAAAGAATCGTAGTGAAAAGGGTAATCGAGAAGAAGATTTTGGATCAAATCCACACTCAAATGGAGATGATTTTTCTCGGTCTACTAAAGTTTTTTTTGATAAAATAGATGCTAGTAGTATTACTACTATAGAGATTAATAAAGTAATTAGGCCTATTGTTAAAATTGATAAAATTATCTATACTATTAATAATAGACCATATGATTGGAAGTCAAATATACTTTTTATACTATATAGATAGTTAATTAACCTCCTCATCAGTAAATAGATACATAAAGGAATAATCAAACAATATCAACAAAGTGTCAATATCAGGCGGCAGCTTCAAATCCAAAATGATGTGTTTTTGAAAAGTGGTTGTTGATATGACGAATTAAACAAATTAATAAAAATGTTGTTCCAATCAATACATGAACTCCATGGAACCCTGTTGCTATAAAGAATGTAGAACCATAAACTGAGTCAGCGATTGTAAAAGGAGCTTCAATGTATTCATAAGCTTGTAGAATTGTAAAATAAATTCCTAAAGTTACAGTAAAAAATAAACTTTGTGTAGTTTGTGAATGGTTACCCTCCATTAAACTATGATGGGCTCATGTTACTGTAATACCTGAAGTTAATAAAATTACAGTATTTAATAAAGGAATTTGGAATGGGTTAAATGGTGTAATTCCTATAGGGGGTCAAATAGCTCCTAATTCAATTGATGGAGATAAACTTCTGTGGAAAAAAGCTCAAAAAAATGATACAAAGAACAATACTTCTGATAAAATAAATAGAATTATTCCTCATCGTAATCCTGTTGTTACAGCTTCTGTGTGAAGTCCTTGGAAAGTTCCTTCACGAGATACATCTCGTCATCATTGATAAACAGTTAAAATTGTAATAATATTTCCTAAAAGAAATAGAGACATATTGTATTGATGGAATCATTTAACTATACCGGCAACAGTTGTTATAGCTCCAATTGAGGCTGTTAATGGTCATGGGCTATAATCTACTAAATGAAATGGGTGATTTGAGTGAGTTGACATTAGTTTACTTCTCTAGAATAAAGTGTAGAAAGTACAGCAAATACATAAGATTGAATTATTGCTACTGCAGATTCTAGAACTAATAAAGCAATTTGTGTAATAATTAATACTCTTAAAAGAATGGTTGATATAGAAGGTCCAGTATTTCCTAAAAGGGTAAGTAGTAAATGTCCTGCAATTATATTAGCAGTTAATCGAACAGCTAATGTACCTGGTCGAATTACATTTCTAATAGTTTCAATACATACTATAAATGGTATTAGTACAGCAGGAGTTCCTTGAGGGACTAAATGAGCAAATATATGTTGGGTATTATTAATTCATCCAAATAGTATGAAACATAATCATAATGGTAACGCTAAAGTTAAAGTTAAAGTTAAATGACTTGTTCTAGTGAAAATATAGGGGAATAACCCTATAAAATTATTAAATAAGATTATAGAAAATAATGAAACAAATAAGAAGGTAGATCCATTAGCTCCTATGGGACCTAATAGAGTTTTGAATTCTTTATGAAGAGTTAATAAAATATTATTTCAGAAAATATGGTATCGAGAAGGTATTAATCAATAAGCAGATGGAATTATTAGAATTCCAAGGAAAGTACTTAATCAATTTAATGATAAATTAAAAATACTAGATGAAGGGTCAAATACTGAGAATAAATTTGTTATCATTTTCAATTTAAAGAATTAATTGATTGTGTTTTTATAGTTAAATTAGATTTAGGTATAGAAGGAATAAATGAATAATAATTTATTATATTAAAAATTACAAAAGCAATAGAAAAAATAATAAATAAACTTAATCAACCAATAGGTGCTATTTGAGGGATTAAAAAATATCAGTAAGTTGATAATTTTAGTTTGACAAACTAATGTTATGAATTTAACTAATTTTTTCATTAGAAGTAAGTGCTAATTTACTATAAAATGGTTTAAGAGACCAGTACTTGCTTTCAGTCATCTAATGAAGAATTTATATTATTAGAAATTCATTTAATAAAATAATTTACTGGAATTCTTTCAATTACAATTGGTATAAAACTATGATTAGCTCCACAAATTTCTGAACATTGTCCATAAAATAATCCTGGACGATTAATTAAAAAATTAGTTTGGTTTAGTCGACCAGGAGTTCCATCAACCTTTACTCCTAAAGCAGGGACTGTTCATGAATGAATTACATCAGCAGCTGTTACTAAAATTCGAATTTGTGAATTTATAGGTAATACTACTCGGTTATCTACGTCTAGTAATCGGAATCTATCTAAAGATAATTCATTAGTAGGAATTATGTATGAATCAAATTCAATATTAGTAAAATCTGAATATTCGTAACTTCAGTATCATTGGTGACCAATAGTTTTCAGAGTAATAGAAGGTTCATTAATTTCGTCTAATAAATATAAAAGTCGTAGGGAAGGGAATGCAATAAATAATAAAATAATTGCAGGTAAAATAGTTCAAATAATTTCAATAGTTTGTCCATGTAAAAGGTATCGATTTACATACTTGTTAAATAATAACATAATTATTAAATAACCTACTAAAACGGTGATTATTACTAAAATTAATAGTGTATGATCATGAAAAAAAATTAATTGTTCTATTAAAGGGGAAGAACTGTCTTGTAAACCTAAATTTGCTCATGTTGACATTAGTGGCTTCTAATAAAAGTAAAATACTTTATATATGGAGCTTAAATCCATTGCACTAATCTGCCATATTAGAAGTTAGTTAACAAGGGCAGTTCAGAATAACTATGTTCAGCTGGAGGGGTATTTTGAAGTCATTCAATTGATGAATTTAATTGTACTGGAAATAAAACTTGTCGTTGAGAGGCTAAGCTTTCTCAAATAATATAGAAAAAGAATAAAATTCCTAGTAAAGAAATTGTAGACCCAATTGTTGAAATAACATTTCAAGTTGTATAAGCGTCAGGATAATCAGAGTATCGTCGAGGTATTCCGGCTAATCCTAAAAAGTGCTGGGGGAAGAAAGTTAAATTTACTCCTATAAATATAATAGTAAATTGACTTTTTAGTATTGTTGAATTTAATGTTAAACCTGTAAATAGAGGATATCAGTGTACGAATCCAGCTATAATAGCAAATACAGCTCCTATAGAAAGTACATAGTGAAAATGAGCTACTACATAGTAAGTATCGTGAAGAATAATATCAACTGAAGAATTTGCTAAAACAACTCCAGTTAATCCTCCTACAGTGAATAAAAATACAAATCCTAAAGCTCATAGAGTGGCTGGAGAGTAATTTAATTGTGTTCCATAAAGAGTAGCTAGTCAACTGAAAATTTTAATTCCAGTTGGAACAGCAATAATTATTGTAGCTGAAGTAAAATATGCTCGTGTGTCTACGTCTATTCCTACTGTAAATATATGATGAGCTCATACAATAAATCCTAAAAGACCAATTGCTAGTATAGCGTAGATTATTCCTAGTGATCCGAAAGTTTCCTTTTTACCTGATTCTTGACTAATAATATGAGAAATTATTCCAAATCCAGGTAAAATTAAAATGTATACTTCAGGATGACCAAAAAATCAAAATAAATGTTGGTAAAGAATAGGATCTCCTCCTCCTGCGGGATCAAAGAATGAAGTATTAATATTTCGGTCTGTTAAAAGTATAGTAATAGCTCCGGCTAATACTGGTAAAGAAAGAAGTAATAATAAAGCAGTAATTACAACGGATCAAACAAATAAAGGTATTCGGTCGAAAGTAATTCCTGTAGATCGTATATTAATTACTGTTGTAATAAAATTTACAGCTCCTAAAATAGAAGAAATCCCGGCTAAATGAAGAGAAAAAATAGCTAGGTCAACTGAGGCTCCTCCATGAGCGATATTAGAAGATAACGGAGGGTAAACAGTTCATCCTGTTCCAGCTCCATTTTCTACTATACTACTTACTAGTAAAAGAGTTAGTGCTGGGGGAAGAAGTCAAAAACTTATATTATTTATTCGAGGAAATGCCATATCAGGAGCCCCTAGTATAAGTGGAACTAATCAATTTCCAAACCCTCCAATTATAATTGGTATTACTATAAAGAAAATTATAATAAAAGCATGAGCTGTAACAATTACATTATAAATTTGGTCGTCACCAATTAAGGCACCTGGGTGTCCTAATTCTGCACGAATTAAAATTCTTAGAGAAGTTCCTACTATTCCGGATCAAGCTCCGAAAATAAAGTATAAAGTACCAATATCTTTATGATTAGTAGAGAATAACCATTGTTGCGATTAAATGGCTGAAATTTAGGCAATAGACTGTAAATCTATTTATGAGAGTTATTCTCTTTAATCATAAATAATTGGCTTTATAGTCAATAATGACATTAGACTGCAATTCTAAAGGAGTAATTAATAATACTAAGGCTTAAAAGATCATTCTTATATTTATAGCTTTGAAGGCTATTAGTTTATTTAACTTAAAGCCTTAAAGTCAGAAATATAAAGAAAAGATTATGAATAAACCTATTGAAGAGAAGAATGAGTATACTATGAAAGTTGTAAAATAATTAGGGCTGTAAGATGAATTAGTAATTCAGTTATTTTCATAATAATTTAGTATAAAAGCTCTATAAGATAAACGAATGTAAAAATATAGTGTAATTAAAGTTATTAATACTATAAAAGTTAATAAAAATAATTGATTATTTAATGTTAAGGATTGAATTACTAATCATTTAGGTAAAAATCCTAAAAAAGGAGGTAATCCTCCTAAAGAAAGTAAATTAAAAAATAAGAAGAATTTCATTGTTTTTGAATGAAAAATTAATGTAAATAATTGATTAATATAAGAAGTTTTAAATATATTAAATATAAAAATTATTGTAAATGTTAAAAATGTATAGAATAAAAAGTAAGTTATTCACAATAAATTTCTATTGTATATAGCGGCTAGTATTCATCCTAAATGATTGATAGATGAGTAAGCTATTAATTTACGTAAAGAAGTTTGATTTAACCCACCTAAGGCACCAATTAAACTAGATAAAATAATTGCAATAATAATTAGAGGCTTATAGATAATATAAGAAATTAGTATTAGGGGAGCAATTTTTTGTCAAGTTATTAAAATTAGTGCATTTAGTCAGGATAAACCTTCCATTACATTTGGGAATCAAAAATGAAATGGAGCGGAACCTCTTTTTAATAAAAGAGAAGAAAAAATCATTATTTCTATAAAATAATTAGAATTTATTTTGTTAGAATTTAGTAAAAACAGAATTGTAGCAAATAGGAACACAGAAGAAGCTAATGCTTGAGTTAGGAAATACTTTAGTGAGGCTTCTGTTGATATTAATTTATTATCTCTTATTAGGGGAATAAAAGATAATAAATTAATTTCTAAGCCTATTCAAGCTCCTAGTCATGAATTAGCTGAAATAGAAATTAGTGTCCCTATTATTAAAATTCTGAAAAATACAATTTTTGAAGAATTATTAAAAATTAAAAAGAAAAGGATTAGAACCTTTATAAATGGGGTATGAGCCCAGTAGCTTAATTAGCTTATCTTTTTATATTTTGGTGTATGATGCACAAAAGTTTTTGATACTTTTAGAAATAGTTTAATTCTATTAAATATAATGAATGTAATATTATTACATGATTTACCCTATCAAGGTAATCCTTTTTATCAGGCAATTCATT